ACTTCAAACGAAATCCAAGGATTCCCTGAGTAAGAACCATTGGATCATCACTTATTGAATGATAGATATAATGACTAAAAATCCAAAGAAAGTTTTTTACTTGGATCAAAATAAAATAGGGGGGTTTAAAAAGAAAAGAAAAATATTTCGATTTAAAACTCTTTGGAACTTTTTTTGGAATCCGGTCACGGGGTGTGCATATTAAGTAGGAATCATAGTGAATATATATATTTTTGATCTATTTCATCTATTCCGTGCTCCAGATACGAGAATGAATATCCGACGAGGTAAAACCATCTCTATCAAGATGACAGACCCACTCTCTGTACTATCAATAAGATCCATTATAACAAGTCACACACTCATATTCCGGAAATACAGAAAGAAATTCCACGATCGAACTACCAATAACAAAAAAATAGAATGAGATCAAAATCCAAAACCGAAATGCTTTATTTTGTATTGAAAAAGCTAAGAATTCGCGGTTATTGTGAATCTAATTCATTGAAATTCCGTCCAATAAAACGGAAGAATTATAAATTTCCAAAATAATAGATAAGAATACCGCAAATAGAGCCATTGCAAGACCCATCAAAGGGGTAGTTCCCCACCCAGGAGCGACTTTACCATATTCTGAATTTAATGGTTTCAATAACCCCCCTAAACCTGTTTTTTTTGGTCTAGCTCTAGAACTATCCTCAACAGTTTGTGTAGCCATACATCCTATTTTGTATTAATTGAGATCTGTTGACTTTGTATACCATTCCGTTGTAAATAAACGCTTTTTTCAGAGATCCATTTTTTTTGTTCTTGAAATTATATAATAATGGAAACAGCAACCCTAGTCGCCATCTTTATATCTGGTTTACTTGTCAGTTTTACGGGGTATGCCTTATATACTGCTTTTGGGCAACCCTCTCAACAATTAAGAGATCCATTCGAGGAACACGGGGACTAGTTGAAGTAATGAGCCTCCCAATGTTGGGAGGCTCATTACTTCAATTGATCATTACTTCAATTGATATAATCAAAAATCATTTCGTCTTTTTAGTTTGAATTTTAGGCGGTTCTCGAAAAAAGATAGCGAAAAAAATGATCCCTAGAGTGGAGACTAAGAGGAATGTATAAACCAATGCTTCCATAAATTCGATCGTGCTTTACTTACAATTATAACTTCCGTACCTATTTATTTGAGATTATCTCTCCGATAAAGAAAAAGAAAGGGTCAAAGAAAAGGCGAAGAAGATTTTTCGGTTAACCTATGTGAAATCAACAAAATAAAGAAAAAAAAAATAACATAGAAAGAAAATCCTGTATCAGACTGCTTGTCTTCTTGTAGTTGGATCTCCAAGTTTTTGGAATGCTCCAAATTCCACTTGAGTATCCAAATCCGGGTCAATACCAGCAAAAACATCTCTGAAGAGGGTTCTTGCGCCGTGCCAAATGTGCCCGAAGAAGAAGAGCAGAGCAAACGAAGCATGCCCAAAAGTAAACCAGCCTCTCGGACTGCTACGAAAAACACCATCCGATTTCAAAGTCGCGCGATCTAATTCAAAAATTTCACCTAATTGAGCGCGTCTAGCATATTTTTTAACAGTAGCAGGATCACTATAACTGACTCCATTGAGTTCGCCACCATAGAACTCGACGGTTACACCTACTTGTTCAACACTATACTTCGATTCCGCCCTTCTAAAAGGAACGTCGGCTCTAACAATTCCGTCTCCGTCTACCAAAACAACCGGAAATGTTTCAAAAAAAGTAGGCATACGACGTACAAAAAGTTCACGCCCCTCTTTATCTCTAAAGATAGGATGTCCTAACCACCCAACAGCTATTCCATCCCCGCTGTCCATTGAACCCGCTCTGAATAATCCCCCTTTTGCAGGATTATTCCCGATGTAATCATAAAAAGCCAATTTTTCAGGAATTTTAGACCAAGCTTCTGATAAGCTTTGATTTTTGGCTAGCCCCGCGCCAACTCTTCGATAAATTTCTTGCTGGAAGTATCCCTGATCCCATTGATAACGGGTGGGACCAAACAATTCGATAGGGGTAGTTGCTGAACCATACCACATAGTTCCAGCAACAACAAAAGCTGCAAAAAAGACAGCAGCAATACTACTGGAAAGGACGGTTTCAATATTGCCCATACGCAATCCCTTGTAGAGACGTTGGGGCGGACGGACACTAAGATGAAATAGACCCGCTAATATACCTAAAGTCCCCGCTGCAATATGATGAGAGGCTATTCCTCCTGGAACAAAAGGATCAAAACCTTCTACGCCCCATGCTGGATTTACAGGTTGTACCTCTCCAGTTAGTCCATAAGGATCGGACACCCAGATTCCAGGACCATACAACCCTGTTACATGAAATGCGCCAAAACCAAAGCAAGCTAGCCCTGAAAGAAATAAATGAATTCCAAAGATCTTGGGCAAATCTAAAGAAGGTTTTCCTGTGCGTTCATCAGAAAATATTGCTAAATCCCAATACACCCAATGCCAGATAGCTGCCAAGAAGCACAAGCCAGAAAACAGAATATGTGAGCCGGACACACCTTCGTAACTCCAAATACCCGGATTTGTTACAGTTCCCCCTGTGATACTCCAACCACCCCATGAATTTGTTATTCCTAAACGAGTCATGAAGGGTATAACGAACATACCTTGTCTCCACATTGGATCAAGAACGGGGTCAGAGGGATCAAAAACTGCTAATTCATATAAAGCCATTGAACCGGCCCAACCAGAAACCAAAGCTGTATGCATTATATGGACAGCCAGCAAACGGCCAGGATCATTCAATACGACGGTATGCACACGATACCAAGGCAAACCCATGTAAATACCCCTTTATCAACGAAAAATAGACACTATGTAACTTTATTGCATTGGAAAAACTATGCTCTGGACCTCCCCTTTTCGGTGGATTCGCTCGGAGAAAGGATTAATATTTGTTATATTCTTGTTTTTTTTTAGTAAAAACGTAACAATTCGGTTCGTAGGAACAATGAGAAGCAGATCTATTCTATATCCGATAAGTACCAATACGCAATGGGGATTGATCCCATTTTCTATGAACGAATACATATAGTTGTTAATCATTCAAAAGACCTAGCGTAAGAATTTTTCCCAGCTATTGATCAAAGATGCAAAATACAATAGAATATAATTAAGACAATGAATATGATTAAGACAATGAATATGATTAAGACAATGAATATGATTAAGAAAATAGTTTATTCCGCCTTGCTCCTCAATTTTATGTTCTTTCGCTTTAAAAACTTTTTTTTTTATTTTATTAGGTTATTATTTTAGTATGCCTATTGGACTTCCAAAGATCCCTTACCGAATTCCCGGTGAGGAACTAGCTAGTTGGGTTGACTTGTAGTGCGACTTGTGAGAAATTTTGGGCTATATGGGATTTTCCCGTTGTCTCCCCCGATCGAGATATCAACCATTTTCCCCAAGAAACACTGAATTATCAAAAATTTGGAGCGGGAAAGAAGTTAGATCATTAAGTTCAATTAAGGACAATCAGATCTATTTTTTTGGAGGAGTCAAATCCATATTATCAATTCGAATCTAATTTCTAAAAATTGATGGTTTTTTGGTGTGAACCAAAACAATGACGTATCCAGGCTCCGTTTACAAAAACCCCAACTAGCTTAATAAATAGATTGATGATTATTAATACTAAATTTTCTATCTAAGTGGTAGGAAAAAGAAGTATCTAAGTGGTAGGAAAAAGCAGTAGTTTTTATAATATTATCTATTAATATTATTAAGATAAGATATGCCCTGCAGGCGCAAATCTAAATCGGGTCTATTAAAACTCGGAGTAAAGCAGAAACCTAAAAAAACTGACGAAGCCCATATAGGAACAAGAAAATGACATCGTGATTCTATCTCGGTGAAATGATACATCAATGAGAAGTTAGGTCGATAAGGTTAATGGATTTTGTTTCTTTAGAGGGAAGAGGGACAAAGGAAAAGGCGTCTTTCTTGAAAAATGAAAAAAAAAAAAGACGCTTCTTTACTAAATTAGAAAATTAGATTAGAACAAAGGGTGTCCCACCATAAAAAAACAAAAGAAAGAGGGCCGGAATCTACACATTGATTCTTTTTTTCGCGAATTTTATTAAACCGTATGCATCAAAAGGTGCGTGTACGGCTTTACGGGATAAAAATGTTATCCTAATTAACGGACTTTATCGAACAAGAGCCATCTGTTTAAGCCAAGAAATTGATTTCGAGATCGGAAATAATATTTGTGGGCTGATGATATATCTCGGCATAGAGAAGCCGAAGACCGATATTCATTTCTTTCTAAGCTCTCCCGGTGGGCTGGCACTAGCTGGAATAGCTATTTTTGATGTTATGGACTTCATAACACCAAATGTGTATACACTAGGCGTGGGATTAGTCGCCTCAATGGGATCCTTTCTACTGGTCGGCGGAGCAAAGAACAAACGCCTAGCAGGCGATCACCTTAGGGTAATGCTACATCAGCCCGCGGCCACTTATCTTGGCCGAAACAAATCGGTAGACGTATTATTGGATGCAGAGGACGTAGCCGAAATTCGCGCCATCGTCATAGAGGCTTATGCAGAAAGAACAGGCCAAGAACCGCTGATTATAAACGACCATTTAGAAAGAAATATTTATATGTCAGCAACCGAGGCCAACCATTATGGAAGTTATGGAATTGTTGATAGTATAGGGTTAAAAGACGATCGTCTTCGTCGTCAGGAAGAAGCTAGTCTTCGTCGTCAGGAAGAAGATTCTCTCAACCCCGACGAATGCAAAAAATTCTGGGATTTTTACGGAAAAACTTCCAATTGCCCCTACAAAAGGCATAAATACGGCAACTGCCCCCACGATTTCCCCGGTAAATACGGCAACTTCCCCTTCTGGGAATACTGTTTCGCCCACAAAAGGTACTGTAAAAAATTATGGGCAAAATTTTACCCCCACAAAAAGGAATGTGAACGCTTCGGGGAAGAAAATTGCCCCCACAAAAGGGTATGTGAACGCTTCTGGAACAAAAGGGAATGTCAACGCATCCGGGAAGAAACGATTGATCTCGATCAATAGGCCCGCTAAAGCCCCGAACCAGAGAGCACTTAGTACCGGTGCGACGGAAAGATATGTTTTTAGATCTCGCATTGAAAATCCTCCTTCTTTAGTGTAATGTATAATTGTAATCCATATGGGATCGGATGGATATGGAAGCAGTTACGATAAGAACCGCTTGTATTTGTACACGGATTCATTAGATAAGATTAGAGTGTTTCGGCATATTCATGGTACCCGCGTATAGGGGTTCAAAATGTTTTGATTGCACCTTATCCTAATCACAACCGGAGAGTTGCGCTTAATTGAACTTTCTACTTCCGTGTTTCGTAATGTTAACTATTATTGCTAAGCAGGCCGGGTGGGGTTTGGATCGATCTAAACCCACCCACTCATTATGTATACGATTCAAGATGCCAACTATTAAACAACTTATTAGAAACACAAGACAGCCAATCAGAAATGTCAGGAAATCGCCCGCCCTGCGGGGATGTCCTCAGCGCCGAGGAACATGTACTAGGGTGTATGTGCGACTCGTTCAGATCCTCGCTCGGACAAAATAAAGGAAACTCATTTTCAAGTCTCAATGTCAGTCCCTGTGAATGGGATAAAATGGAAGCAAGGGCCGTTCACTATTAAATAAAAAGACAGAAAAAAAAAGATAGATTATATCCTTCTAGCGTGTTGGAATTTATGGTTTCCATTGGTGCAAATCCAAGCATTTCAATTTTGAATTGAAGATGAAAAAATTCCCCATTGGTAACAAATGGTTATCCATTAAGCGGGGGAAATGCCCTTTTCAAAGCAGAAATCTTATGCCTCTACTTTGGAAAAATTGGAAAAAACGGACTAAAAGGGTCAGCTACTCAGCTAATCTTCATAATCCAATATCGTTACTGTATAGGTAGGTCTCGTTGTGAAAGACCTATGACTAGATAATTCATGGGTAGAGCCAGAGAATGTGAACTGTACACGTTCCCAATGGCATTCATTAAATGAAGTAAGGGGCTCCGGTGTATAGAGAGGACCTCACCGTTTAAGACGTAACCATAGAAACGAAGGAACCCACCATTTCTTTATTCATTTCTATTTAGTAGTTTTTTATCTTTTATGTTTTTTAATACCGAGTATCAATACAATTTCTTATTTCGAGGTGAAATGCCGATAAAAAAAAAGAGAAATCGTGGTCGGGAAGGTTATAGTAGCCAAAGCCGTTGGAATTTTTGTTTTATACATTGGAAGAATCCGTTTTGTTATTAAGAAACTAGGAAAGAGGAAAAGAATAACTGAAAGAAAAGAAATTGATTAGTTATTCATTAAAGTTTCATTTATTCAATGATTCAGTTATTCAATGAACAGAATTAAACGGGGATATATAGCTCGTAGACGTAGAACAAAAACGCGTTTATTTGCAGCAAGCTCGCGGGGGGCTCGTGCAAAACTGACTCGAGCAATCATTCAACAGAGAATAAGAGCTTTGTTTTCGTCTCATCGAGATAGAGATAGACAAAAGAGAGATTTTCGTAGTTTGTGGGTCTCTCGAATAAATGCAGCAATTCGCGAGAATAGTCAATACTTAACTTATTGTAAAATAATACACACTGTGTACAAGAGACAGTCGATTCTTAATCGTAAAATGCTTGCACAACTAGCTATATTAAATAGGAATTGTCTTTCTATGATTTCCAATGAGCTCCTAAAAGAAGTAGATTGCCAAGAATCCGCTACAATATTGAAATCTAGTTCGCTAATCTAGTTCGCTGGAGAATGAACTCCGGGAAGGTAGAGTAGAAATTAATATGATAAGGAGAATATGAGAAAAAAGAGAATATGATAAAGCCGCTCAAAATCAAATCAGTAAAGACGTCCAATATCCAATACAAAAAGATTTCTTGTTCCCACATTCTTGTTTTTTATTACAATACAACAATCTAAGCACGAGTGGATTGTTGAATCTAAGCACGAGTGGATTGTTGTATTTTTCAAACAAACTCTCAACTAATTCAATTGAGGAGTAAGCTTTGTTTTTTTTTTTAGTTATTTCTGGTTCTAAGACCAACAGTTCTGACGGTCGACTGCCCTCGTTTCGCCTTCTGACGAAAAGGTAACAAAGATAAAATACGAGCTTGTTTTATAGCAATAGTAATTAATCGTTGTTGTTTTAAAGTCAATCTATTTACCCGTCTCGATAAAATTTTTCCTTGTTGACTAATAAATCGACTAATTAAACTGATGTTTCTATAATCAATTCGATCCCCCGATTGGATCGGGGGCAAACGCCTACGAAAAGATCGCTTAGATTTAAGAAAGAGTCGCTTGGATTTATCCATGGTTTGTTTATTCCTTATCCTGAAAATACTAGTTGAATCTGATCAAAAAAAAAATGAGAATGACAAAAGGAAAGGATTTGGTTTTTTTCTTTTTTCTATTTAAGTTATTTTTTTTCTTTTTTCTATTTAAGTTATTATAGATTTAAGCCATATCATAGATTATCGAAATCCTGTTCCCTATAACAATTAAGAATACGGCGTGTCCCTTTTCATGTTCCTTGTACAAAAAAGGCAGACACTTGATTCGATCTATTTCTTTATCTCCCCGTGAATTGTCTGTTTGTAACAATAGGGACAGAATTTTTTTAATTCCAATCGACCCGGCGTATTGTGTCGATTCTTTTCAGTAATATATCTGGAAATACCCGTCGATTCCTTATTATTATTAACACCCCCTCGAACACAATTGGTACATTCCAAGATAACCGTTACACGGGCATCTTTACCCCTGGCCATAAGATAAACCCCCTTTGAGTTTTTGATTTAACCAACCCCTCTTTTTTCCGATCTAAAGGTAAAAAAAAGGAAGGAAAAAAAGAAATAGAAGTTGCTCTAACTAGAAATTTGGAAAGATTTCGTTGCAATCACAACAAAATATAGTAAGTAATATTCACTTCAATTAAATATTCAATAAATAAAAAGAATATAATAAATAAAAAGAATATAATCTAAATAGAAAATTAATATAAATAGAAATAAAGTAAAATAACGATTTCTAACTATCTTCCATTTCGTTCTATTTACAATCGAATTCTATTCGAAGATAGTCTTATTTCATTTAACTATCTTGTATGATATTCTTGTTTTAGACAAATTTGCGGTCTCACGCAATTTTTTATCAATTGAATTGGATGCGTAAACCGAATTTTGCCGGGGTTGAATCTACGTTTTTATTTCTCTTTCCTCCTTTACTTTATTGTACTTAATCGGATCGAATTGTATTTTAGATACAAGAAAAGAGGGGGAGGGGTTAGTAAAAGATCTTTTGATTCTATCTCTAATCTTCTTCACCCCTTCCCATGTCAATAGTTAATAACTAGGAAAAAAAAGGGAATGTCAACGCATCCGGGAAGAAACGATTGATCTCGATCAATAGGCCCGCTAAAGCCCCGAACCAGAGAGCACTTAGTACCGGTGCGACGGAAAGATATGTTTTTAGATCTCGCATTGAAAATCCTCCTTCTTTAGTGTAATGTATAATTGTAATCCATATGGGATCGGATGGATATGGAAGCAGTTACGATAAGAACCGCTTGTATTTGTACACGGAATTCCGAATTCCAATTGAAATGTATGTACACGGATTCATTAGATAATATTTTCCCCTTTCTTAAAACCGAAAAAACATCCCTTTCCAAACGAGCATTCCCCCAAAACATTCATTTTGAGTTCTTTTTTACGATTCATCTAATATATATTATAATAATATATAAATATTATATAAATATTATATAAGTCTTCTAATAACTAATCACGAATAATATATATATTAGATATATAAGCCTTCTATTATTAGATGGTTGTTATATGAGACCAAAAAAAGAACTGGCAAGATAACTTGTATATCAATGGGTATGGCCAAGGATAAAAAATAAGGATTTGGAAAACAAGACAGGAATTCTCTACAATGACACAGTCGACCAATTGAAAGGGATGTAGCGCAGCTTGGTAGCGCGTTTGTTTTGGGTACAAAATGTCACGGGTTCAAATCCTGTCATCCCTACCTATTACTTCTCCTCTGAGCAGTAACGATTGAAATCGATTCAAATCATGCATACAGAATCGTTTTTTAGTCTAGGTATATATAAGATATGTATGCTATATGATAGCATACAAGAGGTCTTGGGATTCGAAAACAAAAAACGCGTCCTTACATACAGCCTTAGCTATTGTGCGCTCTTAGTTCAGTTCGGTAGAACGCGGGTCTCCAAAACCCGATGTCGTAGGTTCAAATCCTACAGAGCGTGATTCGGGTCTTGGTTAGATTAAGACGAGACACTATTTGAACTCCTCTTTTCTTTAATTCACAGGAGGTCAATCCAAAAACGATGTTAATTAATTAATCAAAGGTCCAGCTGATCGCCCCGTCTATATTGTAAATATGCAGTTACAAATAATCCAGCTAAAGTAATAGGAATTAGACCTAAGACAATTCCAAATAGAAAAACTTCAATCATTTCAATTTGTTTGAAAGGAAAAAGGAGAGGTAATATCTATCCCTAAATATGAATCCGCATTGTCCATGAATCTCAACGAGCACTAATTGGAAATTGACGCGGTAAGGAACCATAGAATAGATGAATACCACAAAAAGATTTCCTTTTATGAGCTCTATTCAGTCAATTAATTTCAAATAAGTCGTATCTTGGTCAGACCAATAAATAAAACGGAGGTTATAGTTAAAGCCGCCAGTAGAAAACCGAAAAAACTAGTTATAGTAAGCATAAGGATGCAGGGGCTAAATGAAATAGGTTCTTTTTTTATACATATGTTTAGAAAGCACTTTCCTAAGTTTCCAATATTGAAATGAAAGAAAAAGTTCACATGCCAGTTGTTAACTCATCAATCATTATAAACAGTATTAACAAAAAG